CTTTTTGACAAGCATTTGCCGCAATAGGGCGTGTGAACCAAAAACCTATTAATAGATAAGAACACATTCCAACCAATTCCCAAAAAATATAAATTTGTATCAAATTCGAACTAGTAACCAACCCCAACATTGAAGTATTAAAAAAACTCATATAAGCAAAAAATCTCAAATATCCTTCATCATGAGACATATAATTGTCACTATAAATAAGAACCAGAATTCCAACAGTAGTGATCAATATTGACATAATAGAGGTAAGTGAATCGATCAAGTAGCCAAACTCTAAAGAAAGATCATTATTTATAGTCCAAGACCATACATATTGATAGATAGAATTGTTATTGATTTGATGAATAGACAGATCCACCGAAAAAATCATAACTATACTTAATAATAAAACACTAGGAAAAGCCCACATACGGCGAATATTTTTTGTTGCCGTGGGAAAAAGGAGAAGTCCCACTCCTATTAACATAGGAACTGGAAGTGGAATGAAAGGTATGATCCATGAATATTGATGTGTATATTCCATACAAAAAAAAAAGAAAAAAAAAATGGATTCTTAATTCTTAATGAGTTTTGTTTCTTATTCGCCAATTTTATCTCTTTTGAAAGGGTTCAGTTAATAAAAAAATTTAGATTAAGATAGAAATAGAATTTTCTATTGTTAATTATTCTGAATTAATGTGCAATATTTCCAATAGTTGAAAGTACGAAGTGAAAATGGGTCAAATGATATGACCAAATTACTAGTAAAAAATAAACTTTTTTTTTAGTTAGTAATATTAAGAAAATCGAAATTCTAAATTATTATTATACAATAATTGATTTATACAATAATTTATATCCAGAAAGTGAGGATAAATAATTACACCAAAACTAAAAACATTAGTTTATTTTGATATGAATCATAAAAAACAATCCATATGACTCAAAAAAATAATAATTTTTTTTTAGTTTTTGATTCCGAATCATTAATTCGTTTTGGCACTAATTTTGGATTTTCCATTCCAATAAAAAGACATATATCTTTGGAAAAAGAAAAAAGGTTATGATATTCAACAGTTTACTTTAGTTAGATAGAAAAAAGGAATTAAGATACATGATTTTGAAAATCATGTATCTTTTAAACGACCAAGTAAGCAGGATAAAGATAAGGGGTTGGGTTCTTAAACTTTTTCGATGTATTTTATTCCATGTATAAATGCAATACGACGAAAATAGACCGAGATATAAAAGGATAGTTTTTTTTGTAAGAATTACATAAAAGATTACTAGGAACAAAAAAAAGACTATGTGATTTTTACATATCCACATTTTTTATGAAAGGGAGTAGAATAGTATAATTTAGAAAAACAAATAGATAAGATAGATATATGTCTAATTAAAGAACAATTCATTTTGAACAATAGATGTCTTTCACATCCAACTATAGCAATGAATAAACTAGTATAATTTTTGAATGGCAGCTCCAAAAAAACGCACTTCTATATCAAAAAAAAGGATTCGGAAAACAATTTGGAAGGAGAAGGGATATTGGGCAGCATTGAAAGCTTTTTCGTTAGCGAAATCTCTTTCTACGGGGAACTCCAAAAGTTTTTTTGTGCAACAAATACAAACATTGGAATAATCTGAATTAGCTGGACTCAAAGAATAGTCTAATTTCAAAGAATAGTTTCGTATATATATTGAAATTTATTTATGATTATTGGTTTTTTGCTCTTTTATATTTATATTCTTTTTGATAGTTTTTTGATTTGTAGTTTCTATATTTTATAGATATTTTTATACAAACTAAAAATCAAAAATGAGATATAAGTAATAATTTCTATTTGCTAATGTTTTGAATTGTTCAAAAGAAAATTGACCCCATTTTGGAATTGGCTTTTTTTAATTAAAATTCTTTAATGTTTCTGTTTCTCAAATGCAATATTTGTTTCCTAAATTGAATATTTAGGAAACAAATATTGCATTTGAATCGACTCTTTCAATCTCGACGATTGACTAAAAATCGTTTATTATGATTTCGAGCAAGCCGCTATGGTGAAATCGGTAGACACGCTGCTCTTAGGAAGCAGTGCTAGAGCATCTCGGTTCGAGTCCGAGTGGCGGCATGGCATCTTATTTTCTAAAAGAGTAAGTCCTATAATGAATTCAATTCCCGATTTCCATTCATATAATTAGGAGATCTTTTTTTTTATTCATTTTTTTATATGATATTTTCAACTTTAGAGCATATATTAACTCATATATCGTTTTCGGTCGTATCAATTGTAATTGCAATTCGTTTGATAACCTTATTAGTCAATGAAATCGTAGTACTATATGATTCGTCCGAAAAAGGCATGATAGTAATTTTTTTCTGTATAACAGGATTATTAGTTACTCGTTGGATTTTTTCGGGCCATTTACCATTAAGTGATTTATATGAATCAGTAATCTTTCTTTCATGGGGTTTTTCCATTTTTCATATAGTTCCAGGTTTTGGTTTTAAAAAGCT